GTTAATGTAGCTTATCGAATAAAGCAAGGCACTGAAAATGCCTAGAAGAGTCACAAGACTCCATAAACATAAAGGTTTGGTCCCAGCCTTCCTATTAGTTATTAGCAGAATTACACATGCAAGTCTCCACATCCCGGTGAAAATGCCCTCTAAATCCCCACAGGATTAAAAGGAGCGGGTATCAAGCACACCAACAAGTAGCTCATAACGCCTTGCTTAGCCACACCCCCACGGGACACAGCAGTGATAAAAATTAAGCCATGAACGAAAGTTTGACTAAGCCATGCTAACATCAAGAGTTGGTAAATTTCGTGCCAGCCACCGCGGTCATACGATTAACCCGAATTAATAGGCCCACGGCGTAAAACGTGTTAAGGATCACATAATACTAAAGTTAAAATCTAACTAGGCCGTAAAAAGCTACCGTTAGTATAAGATATGCCACGAAAGTGACTTTACCATCTCCAACAACACGACAGCTGGGACCCAAACTGGGATTAGATACCCCACTATGCTCAGCCCTAAACATGGATAGCTAACATAACAAAACTATCTGCCAGAGAACTACTAGCAACAGCTTAAAACTCAAAGGACTTGGCGGTGCTTTACATCCCTCTAGAGGAGCCTGTTCTGTAATCGATAAACCCCGATAAACCTCACCACTTCTAGCTAAATCAGTCTATATACCGCCATCTTCAGCAAACCCTCAAAAAAAGGAAGAAAAGTAAGCACAATAATAATACATAAAAAAGTTAGGTCAAGGTGTAACCCATGAAGTGGGAAGAAATGGGCTACATTTTCTAATAAAGAGCAAACTCACGAAAGTTTTTATGAAAACTAAAAACCAAAGGTGGATTTAGTAGTAAACTAAGAATAGAGAGCTTAGTTGAATTGGGCCATGAAGCACGCACACACCGCCCGTCACCCTCCTCAAGCAATGTATCCAAATTCTACATAATGCGCAAGCCAAACCAGAGCAAGAGGAGATAAGTCGTAACAAGGTAAGCATACTGGAAAGTGTGCTTGGATGAACCAAAGTGTAGCTTAATTAAAGCACCTGGCTTACACCCAGGAGATTTCATATGCTATGACCACTTTGAACCAAGGCTAGCCCAACCAACTACCAGTTCAACTACCACAGTAACCCTAGTCAAAACATTTAATTACACTATTATAGTATAGGAGATAGAAATTCTATTTGGAGCCATAGAGAAAGTACCGCAAGGGAACGATGAAAGAAAAATTTAAAGTAATAAACAGCAAAGATTACCCCTTATACCTTTTGCATAATGAATTAGCTAGAACAATTTAGCAAAGAGAACTAAAGCTAACTCCCCCGAAACCAGACGAGCTACCTACGAACAACCCACAGGGGTTAACTCGTCTATGTCGCAAAATAGTGAGAAGATTCGTAGGTAGAGGTGAAAAGCCTAACGAGCCTGGTGATAGCTGGTTGCCCAGAATGGAATCTCAGTTCAACTTTAAATTTACCTAATAACCCTGAAATTGTAATGTAAATTTAAAATATAGTCTAAAAAGGTACAGCTTTTTAGAACAAGGATACAACCTTACTTAGAGAGTAAAATCAAACAAAACCATAGTAGGCCTAAAAGCAGCCATCAATTAAGAAAGCGTTCAAGCTCAACAATACAAATCTCTTAATCCCAAAAATCCAAAATAACTCCTAATATGCTACTGGGCCAATCTATTTGACAATAGAAGTAATAATGCTAGTATGAGTAACAAGAAGTCTATTCTCCTTGCACAAGCTTATAACAGCCAACGAATACTCACTGATAGTTAACATCATGATAGAAATAAACCACTAATAGAACACCTATCAAATCAATTGTTAATCCGACACAGGCGTGCAACAAGGAAAGATTAAAAGAAGTAAAAGGAACTCGGCAAACACAAACCCCGCCTGTTTACCAAAAACATCACCTCCAGCATGTCTAGTATTGGAGGCACTGCCTGCCCAGTGACACTGGTTTAACGGCCGCGGTATCCTGACCGTGCAAAGGTAGCATAATCATTTGTTCCCTAAATAGGGACTTGTATGAATGGCCACACGAGGGTTTAACTGTCTCTTACTTCCAATCAGTGAAATTGACCTTCCCGTGAAGAGGCGGGAATACTCCAATAAGACGAGAAGACCCTATGGAGCTTTAATTAACTAGCCCATAATAATTCACTAAACACCGACAGGCCTAACACGATCTTATTAACGGGCCAGCAATTTAGGTTGGGGTGACCTCGGAGAATAAAATAACCTCCGAGTGATTAAATCACAGACAAACCAGTCGAAGAGTCTCATCATTCATTGATCCAATAACTTGATCAACGGAATAAGTTACCCTAGGGATAACAGCGCAATCCTATTTGAGAGTCCATATCAACAATAGGGTTTACGACCTCGATGTTGGATCAGGACATCCCAATGGTGCAGCAGCTATTAAGGGTTCGTTTGTTCAACGATTAAAGTCCTACGTGATCTGAGTTCAGACCGGAGCAATCCAGGTCGGTTTCTATCTATTGCAGTGACTTCTCCCAGTACGAAAGGACAAGAGAAGTAAGGCCCATTCCACCGGAACGCCTTAGGACCAATAGATGATATAATCTTAATCTAGCCAGTCCACCTCTCCGCAACCCTAGAAATAGGGTTTGTTAGGGTGGCAGAGCCCAGTAATTGCGTAAAACTTAAACTTTTATTCTCAGAGGTTCAAATCCTCTTCCTAACATCATGTTCATAATTAATGTCATTTCACTGATCGTACCAATCCTGCTCGCCGTGGCCTTCCTGACATTAGTAGAACGAAAAATTCTAGGGTACATGCAACTCCGCAAAGGGCCAAACATCGTAGGACCCTATGGCTTACTACAACCAATCGCGGACGCCGTGAAACTCTTCACTAAAGAACCCCTACGACCCCTAACATCATCAATCACTATATTCGTAATAGCCCCCATTCTAGCCCTAACACTAGCCCTAACTATATGAGTCCCATTACCCATGCCCTACCCCCTTATTAACATAAATCTGGGGGTCCTATTCATACTGGCGATATCAAGCCTAGCCGTCTACTCAATCCTATGATCCGGATGAGCCTCAAACTCAAAATACGCCCTAATCGGGGCCCTTCGAGCCGTAGCCCAAACAATCTCGTATGAAGTCACACTAGCTATTATTCTCCTATCGGTGTTGTTAATAAACGGCTCATTCACCCTATCCACATTAATCACCACCCAAGAACACCTATGATTAATTCTACCCGCATGACCCTTGGCCATAATATGATTTATCTCTACTCTAGCAGAAACCAACCGCGCACCATTCGACCTAACAGAAGGAGAATCGGAGCTGGTTTCAGGGTTCAACGTAGAATATGCAGCCGGACCATTCGCCCTATTCTTCCTAGCCGAGTACGCCAACATTATCATAATAAACGCCCTCACAACCATCCTATTTTTCGGCGCGTTCCACACCCCCTACCTACCAGAACTATACTCAGTCAACTTCACCATAAAAACACTCCTACTAACGGCCTCCTTCCTATGAATCCGAGCATCCTACCCACGATTCCGCTATGACCAACTCATACACCTACTATGAAAAAACTTTCTCCCCCTAACACTAGCACTATGTATATGACATATATCCCTACCCATTATAACGGCAAGTATCCCTCCCCAAACATAAGAAATATGTCTGACAAAAGAGTTACTTTGATAGAGTAAATTATAGAGGTTCGAGCCCTCTTATTTCTAGAATTATAGGAATCGAACCTAACCCTAAGAACTCAAAAATCTTCGTGCTACCAAATCTACACCAAATTCTACAGTAAGGTCAGCTAAATAAGCTATCGGGCCCATACCCCGAAAATGTTGGTTTATCCCCTTCCCATACTAATCAAACCCCTTATCCTCACTACCATCATATCAACCGTTATTTCAGGAACTATCATAGTACTAATTAGCTCCCACTGACTAACAACCTGAATCGGGTTCGAAATGAACATACTAGCCATTATTCCAATTCTAATAAAAAAATTTAACCCACGGGCTGTGGAAGCATCAACAAAATATTTTCTCGCCCAAGCCACCGCATCCATACTCCTCATACTAGGAATTATCATCAACCTGCTACTAACAGGACAATGAGCAGTACTGAACACCCCCAGCCCAATTACATCTAACATAATGACAGTAGCCCTGGCAATAAAACTAGGATTGTCACCATTCCACTTCTGAGTGCCCGAAGTAACTCAAGGTATTCCATTATCATCGGGAATAATCCTACTTACCTGACAAAAAATCGCCCCCCTGTCAATTCTATATCAAATCTCACCCTCCATTAACCCAAACCTATTGATGATCATAGCGACCATATCCGTCCTAATCGGGGGCTGAGGTGGCCTTAACCAAACACAACTACGAAAAATCCTAGCCTATTCATCAATCACGCATATAGGATGAATAATCGCTGTAACGACGTACAACCCAACCCTGATAGTACTAAACCTTATAATTTACATTATAATAACACTGGGAACATTTACACTATTTATACTTAACTCATCTACTACCACACTATCCCTATCCCACATGTGAAACAAACTTCCACTGATAGCCTCACTAATCCTAGCAGTCATGTTATCACTAGGAGGCCTGCCCCCACTCTCAGGATTCATCCCCAAATGAATGATCATCCACGAACTTACAAAGAACAACATAATCGTTATAGCAATGCTTATAGCAATGACAGCCTTACTAAACCTATACTTTTACATACGACTAACGTACACCACAGCATTAACCATATTCCCTTCAACAAACATCATAAAAATAAAATGGCAATTCGAGCACACAAAAAACGCTACCCTGCTACCCCCCTTAATTGTAACCTCGACCATACTACTACCACTAACCCCAATAACACTGACCCTGCTCTAGGAGTTTAGGTTAAGAAGACCAAGGGCCTTCAAAGCCCTAAGTAAGTGCCACACACTTAACTCCTGAAGCCACCCTAAGGACTGCAAGAGTATACCTCACATCTACTGAACGCAAATCAGTCACTTTAATTAAGCTAAGCCCTTCCTAGATTGGTGGGCTATCATCCCACGAAACTTTAGTTAACAGCTAAATACCCTACTCAACTGGCTTCAATCTACTTCTCCCGCCGCGAAGAAAAAAAAGGCGGGAGAAGCCCCGGCAGGGTTGAAGCTGCTTCTTTGAATTTGCAATTCAACGTGATAATTCACCACAGGACTTGGCAAAAAGGGGACTTGAACCCCTATTCTTAGATTTACAGTCTAATGCCCTTGTCGGCCATTTTACCTATGTTCGTAAATCGATGGTTATTCTCTACAAATCACAAAGATATTGGCACCTTGTACCTTTTATTCGGTGCGTGAGCTGGAATGGTAGGAACTGCTCTTAGCCTACTAATCCGAGCCGAATTAGGTCAACCTGGCGCTTTGCTAGGGGACGACCAGATTTATAATGTTATCGTCACCGCCCACGCATTCGTAATGATTTTCTTCATGGTCATACCAATTATAATCGGGGGATTCGGAAACTGGCTAGTGCCCCTTATAATTGGTGCACCCGACATGGCATTTCCCCGAATAAACAACATAAGCTTTTGGCTTCTGCCTCCCTCATTCCTTCTTCTCTTGGCCTCATCCATGGTAGAATCGGGTGCGGGAACAGGATGAACCGTATACCCCCCTTTAGCTGGGAATCTGGCACATGCAGGAGCATCAGTAGACCTGACAATTTTTTCCCTACACCTGGCAGGTGTTTCGTCCATCCTAGGGGCCATTAACTTCATTACCACTATTATTAACATAAAACCACCCGCAATGTCACAATACCAGACCCCTCTATTTGTGTGATCTGTACTGATCACGGCTGTGCTCCTACTACTATCTCTGCCCGTACTAGCAGCTGGTATTACCATATTACTTACAGACCGAAATCTCAATACTACTTTCTTCGACCCCGCCGGAGGAGGAGACCCCATCCTGTACCAACACCTATTCTGATTCTTCGGGCACCCGGAGGTATACATCCTAATTCTACCAGGGTTTGGGATTATTTCACACGTCGTAACGTATTATTCAGGAAAGAAAGAACCATTTGGTTACATAGGAATGGTCTGAGCAATAATATCAATTGGTTTTCTGGGGTTTATCGTGTGAGCCCATCACATATTTACCGTAGGCATGGACGTCGACACACGAGCATATTTTACGTCAGCTACCATAATTATTGCAATCCCTACAGGAGTAAAAGTGTTTAGCTGACTGGCCACTCTGCACGGAGGAAATATTAAATGGTCGCCAGCTATACTATGGGCTCTAGGGTTTATTTTTCTATTCACGGTAGGCGGTCTGACGGGTATTGTATTATCAAATTCGTCACTAGACATTGTCCTTCACGACACATATTATGTAGTAGCACATTTCCACTATGTCCTTTCGATAGGGGCAGTGTTTGCAATTATAGGTGGATTCGTCCATTGGTTCCCCCTATTTACGGGCTACACTCTAAATGATATTTGAGCAAAAATCCACTTCACAATTATATTTGTAGGAGTAAACATGACATTCTTTCCTCAACATTTCCTAGGCCTATCCGGTATACCTCGACGCTATTCTGATTACCCAGATGCCTATACAACATGAAACGCGGTATCTTCCATAGGCTCATTCATCTCACTGACAGCGGTAATGCTAATAATCTTCATAATCTGAGAGGCCTTCGCATCCAAACGAGAGGTATTGACGGTGGAACTCACCTCAACAAACATTGAATGATTACACGGATGCCCTCCACCATATCACACCTTTGAAGAACCTACTTATGTAGTGTCAAAATAAGAAAGGAAGGAATCGAACCCCCAAAGATTGGTTTCAAGCCAATATCATAACCATTATGTCTTTCTTAATAGAGAGATATTAGTAAAAATTACATGACTTTGTCAAGGTCAAATTATAGGTGAAAACCCTTTATATCTCCATGGCGTACCCTTTCCAAATAGGCCTCCAAGATGCAACCTCCCCTATTATAGAAGAGCTCCTGCACTTTCATGATCATACGTTAATGATTGTATTCCTAATTAGCTCCCTCGTACTCTACATCATTTCACTAATGCTAACTACCAAACTCACACATACTAGCACCATGGACGCTCAGGCGGTTGAAACAATCTGAACTATCTTGCCTGCTATTATTTTAATTCTAATTGCCCTGCCTTCACTACGAATCCTCTACATAATAGACGAAATCAACAGCCCCTCCCTAACCGTAAAAACCATAGGGCATCAATGATATTGAAGCTACGAGTACACGGATTATGGGGATTTAAACTTTGACTCTTATATAATCCCCACTCAAGAATTAAAGCCAGGAGAACTGCGACTACTGGAAGTGGACAATCGAGTGGTCCTCCCAGTGGAGATGACAGTTCGTATATTAATTTCATCCGAAGACGTACTGCACTCGTGGGCCGTACCATCCCTAGGATTAAAAACCGACGCTGTCCCGGGACGCCTGAATCAAACCACCCTCATAGCCATGCGACCAGGGTTATATTATGGCCAATGCTCCGAAATCTGCGGCTCTAACCACAGCTTTATGCCAATTGTCCTCGAACTAGTACCCTTACCACACTTCGAAAAATGATCTGCCTCTGTATTATAAGTTCATTGAGAAGCTAAGCAGCATTAACCTTTTAAGTTAAAGACTGAGAGCGCCAATCTCTCCTCAATGATATGCCACAACTAGACACTTCAACATGATTTATCACAATCATATCAATACTTGTTACCCTGTTCTTCGTATTTCAGTTGAAAGTATCAAAGTACCACTTTCCAGAAAACCCCGAACCAAAACTAGCGGCTACATCAAAATGTGCCACACCTTGAGAAGAAAAATGAACGAAAATCTATTTTCCTCTTTCATTACCCCTATAATGATAGGCCTACCAGTTGTTGTAGTTATTGTCATATTCCCAAGTATCATGTTCCCTTCACCCAGCCGACTAATTAACAATCGACTTATCTCCATTCAACAGTGACTGGTGCAACTAACATCAAAGCAGATATTGTCTATCCACAATCAAAAAGGACAAACCTGAGCATTAATACTACTATCACTGATCCTATTCATTGGCTCAACCAACCTATTAGGCCTCTTACCCCACTCATTTACCCCCACCACCCAGCTATCCCTGAACCTGGGAATAGCCATCCCCTTATGAGCGGGCACAGTAATTACTGGCTTCCGGTACAAAACAAAGGCCTCCCTAGCCCACTTCCTACCGCAAGGAACGCCGCTTCCCCTAATTCCCATGCTCGTCATCATCGAAACCATCAGTCTATTTATTCAACCTATGGCCCTGGCCGTACGACTAACGGCTAACATCACTGCAGGCCACCTATTAATCCACCTTATCGGAGGGGCCACCCTAGCTCTAATAAGCATCAGCACTACCATGGCAATTATTACTTTTATTATCCTTATACTCCTGACCATCTTAGAATTCGCAGTGGCCCTCATCCAAGCCTATGTATTTACCTTACTAGTTAGCTTATACCTACATGACAACACCTAATGACCCACCAGACACACTCATATCACATGGTCAACCCGAGCCCATGACCCCTAACGGGCGCCCTCTCCGCCCTCCTCATAACATCAGGACTGGTAATGTGATTCCACTTTAACTCATCATCCCTACTGGCCTTAGGTATAATAACAAACGTCCTGACTATATATCAGTGGTGACGAGACATTGTCCGAGAGGGAACATTCCAGGGCCACCACACTCCTACTGTCCAAAAAGGCTTGCGATACGGAATAATCCTCTTCATTACATCTGAAGTCTTCTTTTTTGCAGGTTTTTTCTGAGCCTTCTACCACTCAAGTCTAGCCCCCACCCCCGAATTAGGGGGCTGCTGACCACCCACAGGCATCACTCCCCTAAACCCACTAGAAGTGCCACTACTCAATACCTCGGTCCTACTGGCCTCTGGAGTTTCCATTACCTGAGCCCACCACAGCCTAATAGAGGGGGACCGCAAATACATACTCCAAGCCTTATTTATCACGATCTCCCTAGGTCTGTACTTCACCCTCCTACAAGCTTCAGAGTACTATGAAGCGCCATTTACAATCTCTGACGGAATCTACGGCTCCACATTCTTCATGGCTACCGGATTCCACGGCCTCCACGTCATCATCGGATCTACTTTCCTTATCGTATGCTTCCTACGACAATTGAACTATCACTTCACATCCAGCCACCATTTCGGATTTGAGGCAGCTGCCTGATACTGGCACTTCGTAGATGTTGTATGACTATTCCTGTACGTATCTATCTATTGATGAGGATCTTATTTCTCTAGTATTAACGAGTACAGTTAACTTCCAATTAACCAGTTCTGGTAACAATCCAGAGAGAAATAATAAACATAATACTAACCTTGCTCACCAACATATCCCTGGCATCCCTGCTCATTCTAATCGCATTCTGATTGCCCCAATTAAATATCTACACAGAAAAAGCAAGCCCATACGAGTGTGGCTTCGACCCCCTAGGATCAGCACGCCTGCCTTTCTCCATGAAATTTTTCCTAGTGGCCATTACATTCCTACTGTTCGACCTAGAGATCGCACTACTCCTGCCACTACCATGAGCCTCACAATCAACTAACCTAAAAACAACACTCATTATAGCACTAACATTAATTTCTCTCTTAGCCGTGAGCCTGGCCTACGAATGAACCGAAGAAGGCCTAGAGTGGAATGAATAATGATAATTAGTTTAACAAAAACAAATGATTTCGACTCATTAGATTGTGACTTGCATTACAATTATCAAATGTCCGTAGTATACATTAATATCTTCCTGGCCTTTATTCTATCCTTCATGGGTCTACTCGTTTACCGATCCCACCTCATATCCTCCCTACTATGCCTAGAAGGCATGATACTGTCACTCTTCGTTATAATAACAATCACTGTCCTAACAAATCACTTCACACTAGCCAGCATAACCCCCATCATCCTACTTGTATTCGCGGCCTGTGAAGCAGCACTGGGGTTATCTTTACTGGTTATAATCTCTAATACATACGGAACAGACTACGTACAAAACTTAAATCTACTCCAATGCTAAAAATCATCATCCCAACGATAATACTAATTCCCCTGACATGACTATCAAAACCGAACATAATTTGAATTAACACAACTGCCTACAGCATGTTAATCAGCCTGATTAGCCTAACATACCTAAATCAACCCTCAGATAATAGCCTAAACTTCTCACCACTATTCTTTGCAGACTCCTTATCAGCGCCTCTGCTAATACTCACAATATGGCTCCTTCCCCTGATGCTTATAGCTAGCCAATATCACCTGTCAAAGGAAACCCTTACCCGAAAAAAACTCTACATTACTATATTAATTACACTGCAACTACTCCTAATTATGACATTCACCTCCACAGAACTAATTATGTTCTACATCCTATTTGAGGCTACACTCATGCCAACACTAATCATTATCACTCGATGGGGCAACCAAGCAGAACGCCTAAACGCCGGCCTATATTTCTTATTCTACACCCTAGTAGGCTCCCTACCCCTTTTAATCTCCCTACTATGAATACAAAACAATCTGGGCACCTTGAACCTGCTAGTAATCCAATACTGAACACAACCCCCATTAAACTCCTGATCTAACACCCTACTATGATTGGCATGCACGATGGCATTTATAGTAAAAATACCCCTATATGGTCTCCACCTGTGACTCCCTAAAGCCCACGTAGAGGCCCCCATTGCAGGATCCATAGTCCTTGCTGCCGTACTGCTCAAACTAGGCGGATACGGAATGATACGAATTACTGTCCTATTAAACCCACTAACAAACCACATGGCCTATCCCTTTATAATACTATCCCTGTGGGGAATAATCATAACTAGTTCTATTTGCCTACGTCAAACGGACCTAAAATCCCTAATCGCTTATTCCTCTGTGAGCCACATGGCCTTAGTCATCGTAGCAGTACTCATCCAATCACCATGAAGCTACATAGGGGCAACAGCCCTAATAATCGCCCATGGCCTGACGTCGTCCCTATTATTCTGCCTGGCCAACTCCAACTACGAACGCATTCACAGCCGCACCATAATCCTGGCACGAGGATTGCAAACACTCTTGCCATTAATAGCCGCATGATGGCTACTAGCCAGCCTAGCTAACCTAGCCCTACCACCTACCATTAATTTGGTGGGAGAGCTATTTGTAGTAATAGCCTCATTTTCATGATCTAACATTACTATTCTCCTAATAGGGGTTAACATCACCATTACCGCCCTATACTCCCTATACATACTGATCACCACACAACGCGGAAAGTACACACACCATATCAAAAGTATTAAACCATCATTCACACGAGAAAATTCCCTGATGGCCCTCCACCTTCTACCCCTACTACTCCTCTCACTTAACCCTAAGATTACCTTGGGGCTTATTTACTGTAAATATAGTTTAACAAAAACATTAGATTGTGAATCTAACGACAAAAGTTCAAGCCTTTTTATTTACCGAAAAAGTACTATGCAGGAACTGCTAACTCATGCTCCCATGTATAAAATCATGGCTTTTTCAACTTTTAAAGGATGGTAGTTATCCATTGGTCTTAGGAACCAAAAAATTGGTGCAACTCCAAATAAAAGTAATTAACCTGTTCACTTCCTCAATCCTCGTAACACTATTTATATTAATTCTCCCCATCATAATGACTAACACCACCCTGTACACTAATAAACTCTACCCCCAATACGTAAAAACCACCATTTCATACGCCTTCATAATCAGCCTGATTCCCACAATAATGTTCCTCCACCTGGGACAGGACACAATAATCTCAAATTGACACTGAATTACTGCCCAGACAGTAAAACTCTCGCTCAGCTTTAAACTTGACTATTTCTCAATGATCTTCATGCCAGTAGCACTGTTCGTAACCTGGTCGATCATAGAATTCTCAATATGATACATACATTCAGACCCTAACATTAACCGATTCTTCAAGTACCTACTCCTTTTCCTCATCACCATAATAATTCTGGTCACCGCCAACAACATATTTCAACTATTCGTTGGCTGGGAAGGGGTAGGCATTATGTCATTTCTACTTATTGGATGATGACACGGACGAGCAGATGCCAACACAGCCGCATTGCAAGCCATTCTATACAACCGTATTGGGGACGTAGGATTTATTTTATCCATAGCCTGGTTTCTAACTAACCTAAACACATGAGACTTCCAACAAATCTTCATAACTAACCACGAAAACCTAAACATCCCGCTCATGGGCCTACTACTAGCAGCTACCGGAAAGTCCGCACAATTTGGCCTCCACCCATGGCTACCATCGGCCATAGAAGGCCCAACTCCTGTTTCAGCCCTACTACATTCAAGTACAATGGTTGTAGCAGGGGTATTTCTCCTAATCCGATTTCACCCCCTAATAGAGCACAACAAAACAATGCAAACCATAACGCTGTGCCTGGGAGCAATCACAACCCTATTTACAGCAATCTGCGCCCTAACACAAAATGATATTAAAAAAATCATTGCTTTCTCCACCTCAAGCCAACTCGGACTAATAATGGTAACTATTGGCATCAACCAGCCCTACTTGGCATTTCTTCACATTTGCACACACGCATTCTTCAAAGCCATGCTATTCATGTGCTCCGGATCAATTATTCACAGCCTAAATGATGAACAGGACATTCGAAAAATAGGAGGACTATTCAAAGCACTACCATTTACCACCACTTCCCTAATTATCGGAAGCCTGGCACTTACAGGAATGCCCTTCCTAACAGGATTCTATTCCAAAGACTTAATCATCGAAGCCGCCAACACGTCGTGTACCAACGCCTGAGCCCTTCTAATAACTCTCGTTGCCACCTCCATAACAGCCGCCTACAGCACCCGAATTATATTCTTCGCACTCCTAGGTCAGCCCCGCTTCAACCCCATTATTACTATCAACGAGAATAATCCATCCCTAATAAACTCCATTAAACGCCTTCTACTAGGGAGCATCTTTGCAGGATTTCTAATCTCCTACAACATCACACCCACTACCACCCCGCAGATAACTATGCCTCATTATCTCAAAATAATAGCTCTTGCTGTGACCATCTTGGGTTTCATCCTGGCACTAGAACTTAACCTCACAATGCAAAGCTTAAAATTCAAACACCCATCAAACCTATTTAACTTCTCAAATATGTTAGGCTATTTCCCCATCATTATACACCGCCTAATGCCCAAAGCAAATCTACTAATGAGCCAAAAACTAGCATCAACACTGCTGGACACAATCTGACTAGAAAAAATCCTACCAAAATCCATTTCCTATTTCCAAATAAAATCTTCGATCACTGTCTCCAACCAAAAAGGCCTAATCAAACTATATTTCTTATCATTTGTACTAACCCTAACCCTCAGCCTACTCACGCTTAATTTCCACGGGTAACCTCCATAATTACTAACACCCCAATGAGAAGAGACCAACCAGTAACAATAACTAATCAAGTCCCATAGCTGTACAAAGCTGCAATTCCCATGGCTTCCTCGCTAAAAAATCCTGAATCCCCAGTATCGTAAATAACCCAATCACCCGCCCCATTAAACTTCATCACGACCTCAACCTCAACGTCGTCACCCTTTAGAACATAACAAGCAATCAACAACTCAGACAATACACCAACAATGAAAGCGCCCAAAACAGCCTTATTAGAAACCCAGACCTCAGGGTACTGCTCAGTAGCCATAGCCGTGGTGTACCCAAAAACAACTAGCATACCCCCCAAGTAAATCAAAAACACCATTAAGCCCAGAAATGACCCCCCAAAACTCAACACAATCCCACAACCAACAGCCCCACCAACAATTAAAACTAACCCACCGTAGATAGGAGAAGGTTTTGAAGAAAACCCAACAAAACTAACTACAAAAATAACACTTAAAATGAATACAATGTATGTTATCATTATTCCTACATGGAATCTAACCATGACTAGTGATATGAAAAACCACCGTTGTATTTCAACTATAAGAACATTAATGACCAACATTCGCAAAACCCACCCATTAGCCAAAATCATCAACGACTCATTCGTTGACCTACCCGCACCATCAAACATTTCAGCATGGTGAAACTTTGGGTCTCTACTCGGTATTTGCCTAATCCTTCAAATCCTTACAGGCTTATTCCTAGCTATGCATTACACATCAGACACAGCCACAGCCTTTTCGTCGGTCACCCATATCTGCCGAGACGTCAATTACGGTTGAGTTATCCGGTATATACATGCAAACGGAGCCTCCATATTCTTCATCTGCCTATTCCTGCATGTAGGACGAGGCCTATACTACGGATCTTATATATTCCCCGAGACATGAAACATCGGCGTTGTTCTACTATTTGCGGTTATAGCAACAGCATTCATAGGTTACGTCTTACCATGAGGACAAATATCCTTTTGAGGTGCTACCGTCATTACTAACTTACTATCAGCTATCCCATACGTCGGCACCAGTCTTGTAGAATGAATCTGAGGAGGGTTTTCAGTAGACAAAGCCACCCTAACACGATTTTTCGCCTTCCACTTTATTCTACCGTTCATCATCTCAGCACTAGCAGCGGTCCACCTCCTATTCCTTCATGAAACAGGATCCAACAACCCCTCCGGAATCCCCTCTGACTCTGACAAAATCCCCTTCCACCCCTACTACACCATCAAGGATGCCCTAGGCGCCCTACTCCTAATTTTAGCATTAATAACACTAGTGTTATTCTCACCCGACCTATTAGGAGACCCGGACAACTACATTCCTGCTAACCCACTTAACACACCACCCCATATCAAACCAGAGTGATACTTCCTATTCGCATACGCAATCTTACGATCCATTCCCAATAAACTAGGAGGGGTCCTAGCCCTAGCCCTCTCCATCCTAGTCTTAGCCATCATCCCCCTACTGCACACCTCGAAACAACGGGGCATGATGTTCCGTCCACTAAGCCAATGCCTATTCTGACTGCTAACAGCTGACTTACTTACCTTAACATGAATCGGCGGCCAACCAGTAGAACACCCATTCATCATCATTGGCCAACTAGCCTCAATCCTCTACTTCACAATCCTACTGATCCTCATACCAGCCGTCAGCATTGTCGAGAATAACCTACTGAAATGAAGAGTCTTTGTAGTATATTAATTACATTGGTCTTGTAAACCGAAAATGGAGAACCCCATCTCCCTAAGACTCAAGGAAGAAGCAATAGCCCCGCCATCAGCACCCAAAGCTGACATTCTAACTGAACTACTCCTTGATTTCCTCACCTCTACTAATTCGATTCATATATTTAACAACATTCAATGTGCTTGCCCAGTATGTACATTTTTCTTTTTTTTTCCCCCCCCCATGTATATCGTGCATTAATGGTTTGCCCCATGCATATAAGCATGTACATATTATGATTGATTTTACATGTATCCACCTCAGCTAGATCACGAGATTTATCACCATGCCTCGAGAAACCAGCAACCCTTGCGAGACGTGTACCTCTTCTCGCTCCGGGCCCATCGTATGTGGGGGTTACTATCATGAAACTATACCTGGCATCTGGTTCTTACCTCAGGGCCATGACAGTCCTCAATCCAATCCTACTAACCCTGCAAATGGGACATCTCGATGGACTAATGACTAATCAGCCCATGATCACACATAACTGTGGTGTCATACATTTGGTATTTTTAATTTTTGGGGGGGGAGAAATTGGTATCACTCAGCTATGGCCATGACGGCCTCGTAGCAGTCAAATAATTTGTAGCTGGACTTGACCTTCATCATTTATCCGCATCGCACAACCATAAGGTGTTATTCAGTCAATGGTTACAGGACATACACACACACACACACACACACACGTACGTACACGCACACGTACGTACACGCACACGTACGTACACGCACACGTACGTACACGTACACGTACGTACACGTACACGTACGTACACGTACACGTACGTACACGTACACGTACGTACACGTACACGTACGTACACGTACACACGTACGTACACGTATACGTACACGTACACGTACACACGTACGTACACGTATACACGTATCCAACAGATAGAGATTAACTTAAATCAAACCCCCCTTACCCCCCGTAACTCCAAAAGTATACAAATACCTATAGTGTCCTGCCAAACCCCGAAAACAGAACTAGGCGCATGCAACGTGTGTCAGAAGTTACTTATACCGGTACCACAAATGTGCTAATCTCCACTAATTAATCTATTAAGAATTCCTATTCAAAAGAAGCTATCTATAGATGTGGGTTACCACTTCTAACACTTTTCCACAACCCAGCCAATGCTA